AAATACTATGTATAATATAACTATCTTACGTATGATCTCATCTTATAATACCTCAGGTGCTAATGAAACTATTTTAGTGAAATTTAACTGTCTCAATTCTCGGGCAATCGCACCAAAAACTCGAGTTCCTTTTGGATTTCCTTCTTGATCAATCACAACTGCAGCATTATCATCATATCGTATTATCATACCGTTGTCACGTTTAAGTTCTTTACAAGTACGTACAATTACAGCTCTGATCACCTCTGATCTTTCTAGAGGTGTGTTTGGTAATGCTTCCTTGATCACAGCAACAATAATGTCACCGATATGAGCATATCGGCGATTACTAGCTCCTATGATTCTAATACACATTAATTCTCGGGCCCCGCTGTTATCCGCTACATTCAAATGGCTTTGAGGTTGAATCATATCATTTTTGAATCTGTTCTTTCAATGTTAATGCAAAGGGCGAAGTAAAAAAAAAAAGAAATATTGTTTGTCAAAAAGAAACCTGCAATTGTTTTTTTATCCCCAAGACTTCTTTTCTTTGGTTCTACGTTCCTATCCCGAAATAATAAATTGAGTTCGTATAGGCATTTTGGACGCCGCTATTGAAATAGCCTTTCTGGCTATATTTTCTGCTACTCCGCCCATTTCATAAAGTATTCTACCTGGTTTAACGACAGCTACCCAATATTCGGGAGATCCTTTACCCGAACCCATACGTGTTTCCGTAGGTCTTACCGTAACTGGTTTGTCTGGAAATATACGTACCCATATTTTTCCACCACGGCGCACATTTCTTGTCATTGCTCGTCGCCCTGCTTCTATTTGTCTAGATGTGATCCAAGCGGGTTCAAGTGCCTGAAGAGCATATTTACCGAAACAAATACGATTACCTCGATAAGATATTCCTTTCATTCTTCCTCTATGTTGTTTTCGAAATCTGGTTCTTTTAGGGTTATAGTTGATGGTTCTTTCTCAATTCCATCTCTACTACAGAACCGGACATGAGAGTTTCTTCTCATCCGGCTCATCGCGAATGAAACGATTCGAATTTTCGAATTTTATGAAAATATACTGAATCATGGATTCTTTGAGATTTCATCTAATCTATTAGAAATTTCTATATCTTGTTTGGATATATACTTAAACATGTATTTTTTTTCTAGATAATTATTCCTATTTCTAGATAATGAGATAATGTGGTTTTTTTATAACGAATCTTTATTTTGTTTTGCCTTTGATCATATTATCATATTGGATCGAACAAGATTGAGTAATGTAAAAGGAGATTGAGTAATCTAAGAAAAACCTTCGCGGGCGAATATTTACTCTTTCAATATCTATTTTAGTTGTAGGGTTAGCTCATGAATTCTCGGAATAAATGAATTGGTCCCTGGTTGGTTCCGCCATCCCACCTAATGAATTATTAGGATTCATTTTTCAATAGAATCTTACGTATTCATAGGTTCCATCGTTCCCATCGCTTCGCAATTAATGGTTAGGTTTGAATTCTACAATGGAGCCCCTCATGAAATTTGTTCTTGAGTCAAATCTTTTTAGTCTTTATTGGCTCGAGGCTCTTGATTTTTTTCTATGAATCGATTCATATACTTATGGATGAATCAGTATTGATGCTTTATTACACTGCCTTTTATGAGATGACTCATAAACCTTACATATATTGGAATCCTATATCATTGATATTCTTTTTCTTTCTTTCTCTCAACCTTCCCTCCATCTGCATATTTTTTTTATATCATAATCAGATTTATTTTTTTTTTTGTTTATGTAAGAAAGATTTCAGTTGCTACAATGATATGACCAATATATCATATCTTGACTGCTTTTTTGTATCCAGATAATGTGAAACGATGAGTTGGTTATTAGTTCTATAGTTATTAGTTCACAGTAGGGGTCTGTCCATTTTTTTGGAATTCTATCCTATCCTATAAAAAAAACCAACGAGTCGCACACTAAGCATAGCAATTATATGAAATCATCAATCAAGTTTTTATTCAAACCTATAGAATTGCTTATTTTTTTGATTTAAGAGAAAAAGCATGAAAAGAAAAAGTTTTTTTTTATTCTATTTTTTTTTTATCAGGATATAGTGTAAAGAGTAAAGACAGGGAAAGTATTCTTATTCCCCAAATATCCAAATTTTGATGCCTAATACTCCATAGACCGTTCGGACTCCATAGGAACAATAATCAATTTTAGCTCGAATGGTTTGTAGAGGAACCCTACCTTCTCTGATCCATTCGACACGTGCAATTTCTTTTCCGTCGAGGCGACCTGCAATTTGTACTTGAATTCCTTTTGTCTCTGCCTGTTCGGTTAATTCAATAGCCTTTTTTATTGCTTTGCGAAATGAAACTCTATTCTTTAACTGTCCGGCTATAAATTCTGCAAGAATATTAGGGTGCCCATAAGGGTTTGTAATTCTTGTAATAGCAATGTTGAGTTTTCGATTCACACAATTAAGTTCTTTTTGTACATTCATCTGTAATTC